TTGGTTATTCCTAAACGAGTCATGAAGGGTATAACGAACATACCCTGTCTCCACATTGGATCAAGAACAGGATCAGAAGGATCAAAAACCGCTAATTCATACAGAGCCATCGAACCGGCCCAACCAGCAACCAGAGCTGTATGCATTATATGAACAGAAAGCAACCGACCGGGATCATTCAATACAACGGTATGAACACGATACCAAGGCAAACCCATGGAAATACCCCTTATATCAAAGATAAATGGACACTACGTAACTTTATTGCATTGGAAAAGACTATAATATGACTATCCTATGGACCACTCTTGTTGAGTCGATTAGTTCCGAACAAGGGTTTCTATTCTGTTGGTAATAATGGAACAATTCTGTTCGTAGGAACAAAGAGAAGCAGATTTATTCTATACTCGATAAGTACCAATACGCAATGGGGGAGTTGATCCCATTTTCTATGAGCGAATGAGTCCATACTTATTTATCATTAGAAAGACCTATTCGTAATAATTTGAGTTTATTCATTCTGTCTTTCTTTATGAATTTTTAGAATCTATGGATAAAATAAATACGATAAAAACCAATATGAATATTATAAAGACAATAAAAAAAATTGTTACGTTTCCACCTCAAAGTGAAATATAGTATTTAATTCTTTCTTTCATTTAATGCCTATTGGTGTTCCAAAAGTTATATTCCGAAATCCTGGAGATCCAATTTCATCTTGGGTTGACGTATAGTGCGACTTGTCAGATATATTGGGTCATATGGTATTTCCCCGTTCTCTCCCCCGATCGAGATATCCCCCGTTTCGCCCAAGAAAGATAAATTGAATCATCAAAAATTTGGAGCGTGAAGTGCAATTAGATCCATTTTTGAGGGGATTCATATTACTATTATCAATTAGAATAATTCAATTAGAATAATTTATGGTTGGCTTGGTTGGACTAAAAAAATGAAGTATCCAGGCTCCGTTTAGAAAAAACCCAATTGGATTGGTAAGATATCTATGATTGCTATTCATATTTTTTCTTTGTAAAGAGATCCTAATTGTCAAGCAAAGTTATCTCAACTCTAATAAATACTTGTATAAAATGAATTGAAAACAAAAAAAAAGAAATACAAAAAGAAATGGTAATGGGAGCATTTGTCCTATATGTACAAATCCAAATCGGGCGGATCTTTACCCGGAGTAGAGCATAAACCTAAAAAGATGAAACAGACCCATTCAGGAACAAGAAAATACCATCGCGGTTTGGATTAAATCTCGATGAAAGAATACATCAATGAGAAGTTAATTCGATAAGTTTAATGACCCTTTCTTATAACTTCGAATTTTAGAATGGAAAATCGAAAATATAAAAAAGGAGTAAAAACTCGTCTTTATTGAAAAATCGAAGAAAAGCCCTTTCGTTAGAAGTAAGAAAGAACCTTTCTAGAAAAAAAGAAAGAGGACTTGAATCTAGACATTGATTCACAATTTTTTTGAACCGTATGCATCAAAAGGCGCATGTACGGTTCCTAAGGGATACAATTTTACCCTAATCAACCGACTTTATCGAGAAAGATTACTTTTTTTAGGCCAAGGGATTAGTACCGAGCTTTCGAATCAACTTATTGGTCTTATGATATATCTCAGTATGGAGGATGAGACCAAAGAGCTGTATTTGTTTGTAAACTCTCCTGGGGGCTGGGTAATACCTGGGATCGCCATTTATGATACTATGCAATTTGTGCGACCAGATGTACATACAGTATGCATAGGATTAGCTGCTTCAATGGGATCTTTTATCCTGGTCGGAGGACAACTTACCAAACGTATAGCATTCCCTCACGCTTGGCGCCAATGAGGTTTTTATTTGAGAGAAAAAAGAAGACTATGCCTTCGCCATATGAATACTAAGTAATAATAGCATGGCACTTCGAATTCGATATGAGAAATTTTTGTATTGTTTTTTTTTTTTCAAAACATTAGATTCTGTATCGAGAGAGTAGTATGAGATAAGGGGTATTTCCGATTTTCTCTTATCTATCGGGAGTTCAGTTCAGCGTCACAAACTTTTTTGTTTTCATGACGGAGAGTTCTTAACAATATTTATGTTATGAAAGAGTACAAAAAAAAATATTTTTTCCTTATTTGATCGGATTAAAAAAAAACTTTGGGATTGCTGAATCACAGACAAAAAAAAGAAAAAATAAACATATAAAGCAACGGAGCCATCATAGTATTTTTTAATTCCTCCGAAAGGAAGGATGGCAATTTGATTATTTACCCATCTGAGTCTGATAGATTCTATTTTTCTCTTTCTTCAATAGAAAGGAGGGGGGTCAATTTTCTTGTAGAGCCGTATGCACAAAAGATGCCTGTACGGTTGTTCAATTCTATCTTTTTTCTATTCTTTATCTTTCTTTTCTCTTTGCTTTATCATGCGAGATAGGGGAAGCTTTTTTTTTGTTATATCATCAGGGTAATGATGCATGAACCTGCTAGTGGTTTTTATATGGCACAAGTAGGCGAATTTGTCGTGGAAGCGGAAGAACTGCTGAAACTGCGTGAAACCCTCACAAGGGTTTATGCAGAAAGAACGGGCAAACCCTTATGGGTTGTATCCGAAGATATGGAAAGAGATATTTTTATGTCAGCAACAGAAGCCCAAGCTTATGGAATTGTTGATTTTGTAGCGGTTCAAGGAAAATAACATGGATTTCGCGCAAATCTGTGATTTGAGATTTTATCTTCGAATTGAATATTCTATTAAATAGAAGTAATTCACCATCATTCGGTTAGGATCAATCTAAACCAACCCATCATATTATGTATACGATTCAACATGCCAACTATTAAACAACTTATTAGAAATACAAGACAGCCAATCAGAAATGTCACGAAATCCCCCGCTCTTCGGGGGTGCCCTCAGCGTCGAGGAACATGTACTAGGGTGTATGTGCGACTCGTTTAGATCATGAGCTGGCACAAAAGCACGAAAACGACTTTTACAGTATCAATGATCAGTACCGGTGAATGGGATAGGATGGAAAAAGGAACCCCACCCATTATTAAAAAAAACTTTACCGTATCCCTCTATTGTGTATGAAGTTTATGGTTTCCGTTGGTGTAAATCCAATCACCTGAATTTAAGATGATAAGAAATTCTCCATTGGTAACAAATGGTTATCCATTAAGCGGAGGAAATCTTATTTAAAAAGCATAAAACATAAAGATTAGGTAGGCTCCCAATCTGGCAAGAACGGACTAAGAGGGTCAGCTACCCAGCAAACTTTCATAATTAAATACCGTTACTGTATAGGTAGATCTGATTGTGAAAGACCTATTACTGGATAATTCATGGGTAGAGCCAAAGCGTGTGAACTATACAAGTTCCCAATAACATCAATTAGTTGATTAAATATTAAATTAAAGTATAAAGTAAAGGCTCCGGTGTATAGAGAAGACCTCACCGTTTAAGAAGTAACCATAGAAACGAAGGAACCCACTATTTCTTTTTTTATTTCTTTTATTTACTATATTTTTGATACCTAGGAAAATACAATTTCTTATTTCTGTCTTATTTCGCAGTGAAATACCTAAAAAAAAAAAAAGAAAAAATCGTGGTCGGGAAGGTTAGAGTAGCCAAAGCCATTGGAATTTTGATTTTATACATTGGAAAAATCCGTTTTGTTATTAATAGACTAGGAAGGGGGAAAGAATAACTGAAAGAAAGGCAATCAATTAGTTATTCGTCAAAGTTTCATTTATTCAATGACCAGAATTAAACGGGGATATATAGCTCGGAGACGTAGAACAAAAATTCGTTTATTTGCATCAAGCTTTCGAGGGGCTCATTCAAGGCTTACTAGAACTATTACTCAACAGAAAATAAGAGCTTTAGTTTCGGCTCATCGGGATAGGGATAGGAAAAAGAGAGATTTTCGTCGTTTGTGGATCACTAGGATAAACGCAGTAATTCGCGAAAGGGGAGTATCCTATAGTTATAGTAGATTAATACACGATCTGTACAAGAGACAGTTGCTTCTTAACCGTAAAATACTTGCACAAATAGCTATATCAAATAGGAATTGTCTTTATATGATTTCGAACGAAATCATAAAGGAAGTAGATTGGAAAGAATCCACCAGAATAATTTAAATTGAGTTACCCGGAGAATGAACTCCGGGAGGGTAGAGTAGAAATTAGTATGAGAAAATATGCTAAAGTAGTCAAAATGAATGAACACGTTCAATTCAATAAAAACAGATTTCTTTTTTTCCGATTCATTTTTTTCTTACGACACGATACTCAAATCTAGATTCACTCAAATCTAGATTCTTGTAATTATGATTCAAGTGAAGAAAAAGTAAGCCTATTTATTTCGGGCTTTAAAACCAGTAGTTCTAGCGGTCGACTCGGTTCTTTCAAATTGTTTCTCATTATTGAGAAAAGGTAACAAAGATAAAATACGAGCTTGTTTTATAGCAAGAGTAATTAATCGTTGTTGTTTCAAGGTCAATCTATTCACACGTCTTGATAATATTTTTCCTTGTTCACTAATAAATCGACTAATTAAACTCATGTTTCTATAATCAATTCGATCCCCCGATTGAATCGGGGGCAAACGCCTACGAAAAGATCGCTTGAATTTAAGAAAAGGTCGCTTGGATTTATCCATGGTTTGTTTGTTTAATTTCTTCCTTATCCCTAAAATCCTATTTCTTAATTCTAATTCATTTTAAATCCACCCAAAATAGGATTTTTAAAAAATAGGATTTGTTTATTTTCTATTTAAATATGTTATATATATAATGTCATTTTTTCCCCTTCCTTGAAAGGGTAAGACACAGGTACTTGGTTCGCTCTATTTCTTTATCTCCCCATGAATCGTATGTTTGTAACAATAGGGACAGAATTTTTTCAATTCAAATCGATTAGGCGTATTGTGCCGGTTCTTTTGAGTAATATATCTGGAAATACCTCTTGATACCTTATCAACACTGTTTCGGACACAACT